ACCCCACTTTACTTATTTTAGGATCCTACATAAATTGATTTTTGAATTCATTGAAAAAAATCAATTTATTTTTAAAATTGTCTTTTTTTGCTTGTCCACTATTTTTTGTGCACAAACAAATATTATGATAAACTTCTAAAAAAATCGAAACTAACCATAATAATCTTTGAGGAACAGAATCAAGAATAATTATTATTTCGACACAAGAAAGGGACGTATAAAATTCTTTTCTTGTGTCGAAGACTAGGAAAACGACTAATCCGTCCTAACAAAATGTGTTCCCCTCATTTATTCTTTCTTTTCTATTTTCCGCTTATTTTTATGTTTAGTATCTAGTCAATTTTTTCTATTTGAATAGAAAATCGTTGATGCATTATATTACATTTTAATATGACTGATCATACCACTACAATTTGAAAACAAAGTCAAGGATAAATTGCAAAACTTTTATTTACAATATACATACTATCACCAGTGCTGTGTACAAGTAATTACTGAAAGCTAGTATAAAACAGAATAGAAACAAGTAAACAAAAGACTTTGCAGTCTTTTTTCTTTTATATATATGTATATATGACCTAATTTTCAAAAAGAAATTTGTCCTTTTTCAACGAGCTTGATGTTGATAAATTCACAGACCTAGAAATTCATTTCGGACAATTGAACTTTCTCAAACTGTTTCTTTTTAAGAACCAAAAAGATTTGTGCCAAAATCACAGATGCCAAGAAGAACAACAGACCTTGAACACGTAATGGATCTTGAAGTACTATTTCTGCATCTCCCTGACCAAATCCACCCACATTCGGATTACTTGTTAATGGTTGATCAAGTTTGATAGATTCACCTTCTGAAACAAGAAGCTCTGGTCCTGGAGGAATAATATCAACCACTTGACGCCCGTCTGATGGATCCCCGATAGTTATTTCATATCCCCCCTTTTCCTTTCGTATAATTTTAGTTACTATACCTGCTGCTGTAGCATTATAAACCGTATTATTACTCTTGCTCCCGTCTGGATAAATCTGCCCCCGTCCTCTGTTTCCACCTACATATATGGGATATTTTAAGAAGTGGGCATCTTTTTTAGTTGTAGGGTCGGGAGAAAGAATAGGAAAGGTAATTTCACTATATTTCTGACCCGGAACAGGACCTATCACAAGAATATTTTTTTTAGTAGGGCGATAACTCTGAAAAGAAAGATTTCCTATCTTTTCTTTCAGCTCCGGCGAAATACGATCGGGGGGGGCTAATTCAAACCCTTCAGGTAAAATCAGAACAGCCCCTACATTCAAACCACCCTTTTTCCCATTAGCAAGAACTTGTTTCACTTGGATATCATAAGGAATTCGAACAACTGCCTCAAATACAGTATCAGGAAGTACCGCTTGTGGAACCTCAATATCCACGGGCTTATTAGCTAAATGGCAATTGGCACATACAATCCGCCCAGTTGCTTCTCGTGGATTTTCATAACCCTGTTGTGCAAAAATGGGATATGCATTTGAAATGTATGTCCGAGTTATTATGTATATCACGAGGGATAAGGAAATAGATCCAGTAATCCGTTCCTTTATCCAAGAAAGGGTAGTTCTAGTTTGCATGGTCCAATCATTGATCCCGAAAATTTCTACAATAAATTAGGTAGGTCGCTAGTATAGTTCCCTATCCACGATTCTGCTCTTTACTAAACTCATTTAACTGCAATATTAGGAAAATCCCCCCAGATTGATAGAACTAGTAAGTATTATTTTGAATGTGCTTTTCCGATGTTAGACAGTAACAAATAGTAGAATTGGATTAAGATTACAGTGGACCGTTTTTCAATCATTCATCGAATGATAAATCACTACAAGTGACGGAGATATACGATTTAAATACCGGAAAATCCAATATTTGAAAATTGTATCTATAATGACTGGAAAAGTGGAAACAAGACCCGATATAATTTTATCATTATAAGCAAACCCAAAATCTTTGTACACAAAGCTAAGCAGAAGTTCCCAACCGTGGGGTGAATGGAATCCGATACATAAATCGGTTAATAAAAGAATAGAAAAAGCTTTGATTGTATCACTTAAGTTATATAAGAATTCTTGAACCCAAGAGTTAAAAAGAATAAGTTCTTTATTACCCAGAAGAGAATAACCACTTAGAATAACAAAATAGGTTAGATTTGTCGAGAAGTGTAAAATCGTATTCATACGATTCTCATTATGCATCTTGATCAATTGGATTGTTTCTTTTTGTATCCCTATATTCCATTTTTGAGGATGTGTCTCCGAAAATTCCTTTATCATTTCTTCCAACAAGAAAAGTTCCTTTAATTCTATGAATTTTTCTAGAAGACTCTTTTCTTGAATATGATTCAAAAAAATTTCATATTTCCTAGTATTCCACCAATTTGTAATCCAAGATTCCATACTTTTTTGAAATAAAAGAGAGATCAACCAGGGTAAAAATACTATAGATGCAAGATATATAAGGGGAGTCAATTCTTTTTTTTTTGACATTTTTTTCATCTTTGAATTATTAATGAACCCACCCTATTCATCGATTCTATGTGATCTACTCTTTCGATCAAGCGTGAGTTCTATTACAAGATATGAACCCCCCCTTTTTTTGTGATTCAGTGTTTAGCCCCTGATCCTACAAAGAATACATAAATAGAATAAGACCATTTCGAAAAAGGAATACTCATTTTTTTTTTTCAGATACCTAAAATTAGTTAACTTTGAAATTGTTTTTCCCCGACGATGGATACCCGAACGAACGAATTAAAATGAGCCAATCCCGTTTCAAGACGAAATAAACCCCCTGAGCCCACAACTCGTTGAAAAAATTATAAAAAAGGTGTGATGATCAAAAAAGAGTGCCAAAACAAGACAGAATTCCAGTCATTTTTGACTTTTTTTGGTACTGAATTAAGTTGCGCGGATTTCCATATTATATTACGCATCAAACTTTTTTGCGGACAAAGCCGTTTTGGTTTAGAGCTGTTCTATATAATATATGTCTGATCCGGTTTGGCTACAATGAGTCCTCTTATATTATAAAAAAAGAGGATTCCCAAGCCTTTTCCTTTTGATGAGAAAACATTTAGTTAGTTTCTTTTTCAAAAGATTTCAATCGGTACGCGCAAGAAATAGGCTAATTCCGCAGCTTTTTGTTCAATTTCGCGTGGAGTCAAATTCTCATCAGTACGAGTCAAGGGAATGTCCCCCTGGCCGCGGATTTCCATATAAAGAACACGGCGGGCATAAATACCCTCTTTAACTTCTATTCTTATGGACTGAATATCTTTCATAAGGAATCGGAGGAAAATGCGACGATTCTTTCCAGGAAATCCCCAACGAAAAATACACACTATTCCCCCCTTTCTATCGAATCGATCATAACCACTACCCACATTCCACGCAATTGTGCACCACAAATAGGAACTAATAAAGAGACCCGCGATACCATAGAAAGACATCACGATCCCTTGGGGAAAAAAAGAGATTTGATGATATGGAAATAAAGATATCAAATTCCTACCAAGATAACTGGAAGTTCCAACCAATAAAAATCCTACTGAACCTAAAAAAAGGATACAGGCCCAACCGAAATTACTTATTTTTCGAGACCCTGTTATAAGTTCTATCCATAGCTGTTCTGATCGCCAACTCATACTAGATCCAGTTGTATTTTATTGGAAGTGAAAGAATAAACAAAATAAATTTGACTTTACTCTTTTTTTTGTTTCCGAAGGAACTCTCATCAACTAGGCTTATTCTAATGTGAATCTTTAGGAGTCTTCGGAGGAAGCCACACCTTAGATCATATTTTAGATCATATTATACTAAATAGATATCTGTGATATGATCTAAATCTAAGTCTTGAAAAAAAAAATCAATGAGATTTCATCCCATCGGATCTAAAAAATCTTGTTTTTTTGAATATGAAGAAATAAAGAAGCCATTGCCATTGCCGGAAAAACTAGGCCCACTAAGGGCACAAAAATAGAGGGTAAGTTGAGAGTTGTCATAGACTGGATACCTCGATTTAAGATTTGTACTTGTTATAATTGTTATATAAGGTATTTTAGAATAAAATAATTCTATTTGGAATAAATTAGACTCTAATATAAGTGAATATATATATATAATAATTGAGTATAGAATAAGTGCAAAGAGGATAGAACTAACTAAATGGGCTTCGTTTTTTTTAGCTTTCTACATAAACTATATGATATGAATGATCCAACAGGTTTTATTAGTAATAATGACGATTCTCGGTAAATTATATTATAGAAGGATGCAAGACTCTATATAGAGACAATTTTTTCTATATACATAAGTATAAGGAGAGGGTGCAAATTTTTGCCTTCCCCGAAATCCGCGAAAGGCAAAAGTAGCACTCTTGTCTTGTTTGTTGATAAAGACTGGCTTTCTGATTACTAATCATTAATATGACTAAAAAGGGATATCGCAAAAAAATCACGAAACTTTTGATTCTCTCTTGATTCGCTCTACAATTGGGTCTTATGTCACCAAAGAAAATTTAACTTTTCGTATTTTGATTTTAATTCCATAATTCCAATAAACTAACTACTTGTTCGTTACCAATAAACTAATTGAACCTAACATTCCACTTGTTGATTTTTTTTCAAGGGAAAGAAAGCATGGAGTTGAAATAACTCACTCAGAACACCTTTTAAAGGATTACGTGGTACGATTTGGTCGAATAAACCCTTTTGGAATAAATATTCAGCCGCTTGTGAACCTTCCGGTACTGTCTTATTCAATGTTTGTTCAATTACTCGTTTCCCCGCAAATGCAATGTAGGCATTGGGTTCAGCAATAATGATATCCCCCAACATACCAAAACTCGCTGTCACCCCACCAGTAGTGGGAGATGTAAGGATTGATACATAGAATAACTTTTTATTTAATTGATAATCATATAAAGCAGAAGATATTTTAGCCATTTGCATTAAGCTCAAACTTCCTTCTTGCATCCG